GAGAATGTATATTCTTCCTCGAATTTTTCATTGAAAGGTAAAGGCTTAAATCCTTTTTACGAGATAAAGTTTTTGTTTTGATCGGAATGGGTTATTAATCAAACCGAGGGACCCCTTAACTGTTAAGGGATTAACAGAACGAATCACACTTTTACCACTAAACTATACCCGCTACAATCCGATTATTGTATATAAATCGACTTTTTGTCGAACAAGAAACTTGGTCGTAATCAAAAGTATAGGATCAAAAAAGAATCATGCAAATTAGAGCGTTAACCCGAGGACTTAAGAGATTAGGAAAAGAGAACTCATTTAAATAACTAAATACCAAGTCTTTTGCTGGAGTTTTTTGACGGATATGGGTTGACAAAACTATTTAAGCCGTAACATAAAAATGCATTGTTCAAAGATTCATAGTTCATTTGTTTTCTTATCTTATTTTTTTTATTTACATTTGTTTACTTTAACTGATTTTTTACTGAAAAAAAAAAAGTAAATAAAAGATAAAGCTAAGAAATTAAGATAGGAACTGACATTTTGATTATATATCAAAATAGCAAAGGAACCGAAATAGTCCTTATTATGATTGTTTCAATATCAATAATAAGAATTTGTGTTTTCAAATTAAAATGATTTATTTAATTTTAATTTGATTCCTTGGAACAAAAGAGGCCCGGCCCAGCTAGGTACTGACCAGGCCAAGCCGTGTAAAGAAAGGGTTTCTTTGGACAAAATCAAAGAGGGATCCTTTGTATTTTATTTAGTTTTAAATATTATATTAGTTGAAAAACAAAACTATAAATAAACTAAATAAAAAGAAAGGGGCCTTTTTCAAGCCCTAATTTTGCTTATGTAACATAATAATTATCCTTTTTCAATTGGGGGAAAGATGGCTGAGTGGACTAAAGCGTCGGATTGCTAATCCGTTGTACGAGTTTTTCGTACCGAGGGTTCGAATCCCTCTCTTTCCGTTTTCGTCGATAACTTTTTGTTTCCTTTCAAATCTTTCGTGAGTTAGTTCTTTATTTAAGTTTTTTTAGTTATTTTATAATAGTTAAAATTATATAGTTAAAAATGTGAAGTAGCTAAAATCCTATTAAGAACATTTCAGAACATTTCAAAATCGAGTAAAAAAGAAACCTTATTTATTTTTATTCTTCACGTCCAGGATTACGTCCCGGATCATTAGATAGAAATCCGAAGATGAATAGAGAGACAAAGAATATTACTATCGTGTAAACAAATAGTTTTAGAGTAAGCATTACACAATCTCCAAGAATTATTTTTTTAGGAAAAAAGAGAATAGATTCTCTATTTGTATATTTGTATTTTATACCGCATATCCTAGTATGTATGTTTCTATTTTTATTTTGACACCAATAAATAAACTAAAGTTCTTTTGATTTGAGATGAGAAATAGAAAAGAATTTTCAAAAGATTCATTTATAATATTTTTTTTTTTCATTACCAAAAATATTCTTTCATACCCACAAATTGTGTAAGACTCCAAGAGGTTTTGCAATGGAAAAAGTCAGAATAAGGAAGTGAAACGTGGTGATCCCGATTTATTATGGTTATACCAGAATTTCAATATTTGACTCGAGGTTTCACAGATACTTTAAGACTTATCTGATCTTATCAATATGGTAAATTTTTTTTTTTTCGAATAAATCAGCAATTTGTCTAGGACAGTATTAAAAATCTCATCGAAAACTTACAGCAGCTTGCCAAACAAAAGCTAAGAGAAAAAATAGCACAGGTATTACTGGCATAACATCTACGATTGGATTGAAAAAAGCATAGGCCTCAGGCAATTTGGCGACGAAAAAACTACTTGAATAAAGGACAGAATTAAGACAGATACAGATCAAACTAAATATATTAAGCATAAAAACCATTTTGTTCTTGAGGATAATTGTATTTATTTTGATTGAGTTATTAATAAGTTGAGTTATTGATAGAAGGGAAAATTAATAAAAATAAATTAGATAGACCAAAAGAACTTCTTTGATTTGAACTCGTCCAATCAAAACTCCTTCAACTTCAACTCTCAAATCAAAAGTGAATAGAATAAATCATACTTTCATACAATATCTTAATTGAATTAGATGTAATGATCAATAAATTCATCAGTTTAATTCTATATCTACACATAGCACAATTCTATCAAGAATCTAATTTATTTTATAGATATTTAAGATATTTAGACTGAAGTTGACGAACAACCAATAACAATATTAGTGTTTATTAGTGTCAAGTATAAATGTAAATGGGGCGTGGCCAAGTGGTAAGGCAACGGGTTTTGGTCCCGTTATTCGGAGGTTCGAATCCTTCCGTCCCAGAGCATATCCGTCCACATATCCAAAACAGTATAATAATATCATATACTTAACCCATATGAATCATAGAATATTTGATATATATAATATATATATATTATATCAGAATAAAGGTTACTTTTTTGAAGCTATAAAATTGAAAAAAAAAAATTGAATTCTTATTCTTAATGAGTCTTCTCTGAATCATATCTTTTTCACAAATTGAATCGAATTCAAATAACACGCAGATGTAATAGAATCTATTTGTGATCTATAAATATTATTTATAGAATAGCTAGAATTTCTTTCAGTAACAATAGTTTAGTCTATCTGATACATACATAGATTCCATAGTTTTTTATTTCGATTCTTTATTTTTTTTTCATACTGATTGAAAAAAAAAATAAAATATATAGCAACCTAAATCTTCTTTTACATCATTCTTTATCCACTATTTCATTAAAAAAAGAAATTGGATTTTTTTAATCATTGATGATTTAATACAAATCTGGATTTATCTTTCTCGTATGATGATAAAATGCAATGTGGTCTTACTATAAACTATAAACTATAAAATCTTATTCAAATAATGATATGGAGGTCAGAAAATTTTCAATCAATTAGATTAAATTGATGATTTCTTAGGAGTTCTTAGTACTCGAAGAAGTGTGAAATTGGTGAATTTATCCTATCAGGTTACTTGAAGATCCAGATTCAAAGAGAACTTATTTATTTGTTTGAATTTTATTCGTGTTATTTTTATTTATAATTAGTATTTATAATATTTTAAAATATTATAGATTTATATATTTTAATATTTATAAATATATGTTTCTGGGGTTAATGCTTAGACTTCTTCAGAAACTCTATTTCATATAGAAGGAAAAAAAAATAAAGTATAGATTACTAGGTATTGATCGAACCAATGACTATTCATAATTCCATAATGGAATTAATTACATACTGGTTCCAAACTAAAGGAATGTTATGGTAAAACTTCGTTTAAAACGATGTGGTAGAAGGCAACGTGCGACTTGAAGGATACGATCCACTGTGGATTCTTACATCCACCACTTTTTATTATTATATTAGGAATGAAAGTGCTTTTGGCTCGACATCGTTTGTTCTGTTCACTAGAACTCTCATTTTTTTTTTGGGGGGGGGGGTTGTAATATAAACCGTATCATACATGATGGAGCTCGAGCAGAACGTATTGATTCGTTTTTCGGAGGCAAGAATCTAGGGTTAGTATCAATTAATAAATTGAGACAACTTTGTAAGTCTATTTTTGATATAGAAATCTAAAGGATCAAATTCAAGTAAGTTTCAAATTCAAAAGTAAAATCTTTTGGAATTGGTAAAATCCTTTCGCTCAAATCAAAAGTGTATTACACAAGAATCAACCATTCATATGATTGTTTGATAGAAAGAAATCACAAAAAATGGTGTGTTGCTGCCATTTTGAAACGATTAACTATCACCGAAGTAATATCTAAACCTAATGATTCAAGGCAAAGATAAAGGATCCTAGAACAAGGAAATACCGTTTTCAATTGTCTTAACAACTAGAACTAGATTAAATCAAAATAGATTCGAAAGGAGACAGATAAAAAAGGGATTAGAGACCGCTCAATAATCAATAAATGAAATACTTAAAAGGTTTTCTTTGCGAGTTATACAACTTGAGTTATGAGAGTGCAAATTACAAATATGAAAATCCTTTTTTGTTGGGGAAAGAGTAAGAAACAAGTATTTAAATCATATAATAAAGAAAGAGAATTCTTGGTCTAATTGATTTGATGATTTTATGGATCTATTTGCCATTCTAATTTTGTATATAAACATAACTTGAATTTTCTTGAGCCGTACGAGGAGAAAACTTCTTATACGTTTCTCGGGGGGGTTTCTCTACATCTATCCCAATGAGCCATTTATCGAATCGTTGCAATTGATGTTCGATCCCGAAGAGAAGGAAGAGCTCTTCGGAAAGTGGGTTTTTATGATCCGATAAAGAATCAAACTTATTTAAACGTCCCTGTTATTCTATATTTTCTTGAAAAAGGCGCTCAGCCTACAGGAACTGTTTATGATATTTCAAAGAAGGCGGGAGTTTTTATAGAACTTCGCCTTAATCACCAAACAAAATTAAATTAATGAAATATAAATATATATAAATTAAAGAAGGTAAGGTGTGGATGATTTGTATAGATTTTTGTATAATCTTTTCTTTGCTTTTTTTTCCCCTTTTCAATTTATATCATATTTAATTTATTTTTTATACTTATAGAATGTCGTCTTTTATAACGATAAAAATCTATTTTATTGGTTTTATTGATGTAATAGATGAGAAAAATATCGAGAGAATAAACAATTTGGTCTTAAATTTTTGATATTATTGTCATGTCAATGGGTGTTTTTTATTTTTCATTGGAATTCGATGAACAAATAAAAAAGCAAAGGGTTAAGCTTGCTTTTTTTACTTTGTACTTAATATTAATACTTATATTGATTGATATTAATTGAATAAACCTGGGATTTTTATACTTCTTTTTTAATTTATTCGTCCGCCTACACTCTTTTGTATATATGTCAATTATATATCTAGTGCCGATCCAACATAAATTCTTAGTTCTTGGTTTTCATTTTAATAAATTGAAAAATTTAATTAAAATGAAAATTGAA